TGGCAACATGCTATTGGGTGGTGGTCCCACTTATGGGGTCAAATCACTACGTTCTAAGAATAAATATTGGAAGATCAATCTCATCGATCTTGTAAGTATCATACCAAATCCCATCAATCGAATCATTTTTTCGAGAAATACGAGACATCTAAGTCGTACAAGTAAAGAGATCTATTCATTGATAAGAAAAAGAAAAAACGTGAACGATGATTGGATTGATGAGAAAATAGAATTCTGGGTAGCGAACAGTGATTCGATTGATGATGAAGAAAGAGAATTCTTGGTTCAGTTCTCCACCTTAACGACAGAAAAAAGGATTGATCAAATTCTATTGAGTCTGACTCATAGTGATCATTTATCAAAGAATGACTCTGGTTATCAAATGATTGAACAACCGGGATCAATTTCCTTACGATACTTAGTTGACATTCATCAAAAGGATCTAATGAATTATGAGTTCAATAGATCCTGTTTAGCAGAAAGACGGATATTCCTTGCTCATTATCAGACAATCACTTATTCACAAACCTCGTGTGGGGCTAATAGTTTTCATTCCCCATCTCCTCATGGAAAACCCTTTTCGCTCCGCTTAGCCCTATCCCCTTCTAGAGGTATTTTAGTGATAGGTTCTATAGGAACTGGACGATCCTGTTTGGTCAAATACCTAGCGACAAACTCCTATGTTCCTTTCATTACGGTATTTCCGAACAAGTTCCTGGATGACAAGCCTAAAGGTTATCTTATTGATGATATCGATATTGATGATAGTGACGATATTGATGATGACCTTGATCTTGCTATTGATATGGAGCTGCTAATTATGACGAATGTGCTAACTATGTATATGACGCCGAAAATAGACCCATTTGATATCACCCTTCAATTCGAATTAGCAAAAGCAATGTCTCCTTGCATAATATGGATTCCAAACATTCATGATCTGCATGTGAATGAGTCGAATTACTTATCCCTCGGTCTATTAGAGAACTATCTCTCCAGGGATTGTGAAAGATGTTCCACTGGAAAGATTCTTGTTATTGCTTCGACTCATATTCCCCAAAAAGTGGATCCCGCTCTAATAGCTCCGAATAAATTAAATACATGCATTAAGATACGAAGGCTTCTTCTTCCACAACAACGAAAGCACTTTTTCATTCTTTCATATACTAGGGGATTTCACTTGGAAAAGAAGATGTTCCATACTAACGGATTCGGGTCCATAACCATTGGTTCCAATGCGCGAGATCTTGTAGCACTTATCAATGAGGCCCTATCAATTAGTATTACACAGAAGAAATCCATTATAGAAACTAATACAATTAGATCAGCTCTTCATAGAAAAACTTGGGATTTTCGATCCCAGATAAGATCGGTTCAGGATCATGGGATCCTTTTCTATCAGATAGGAAGGGCTGTTACACAAAATGTACTTCTAAGTAATTGCCCGATAGATCCTATATCTATCTATATGAAGAAGAAATCATGTAAGGGAGGGGATTCTTATTTGTACAAATGGTACTTCGAACTTGGAACGAGCATGAAGAAATTCACGATACTTCTTTATCTTTTGAGTTGTTCTGCCGGATCGGTCGCTCAAGATCTTTGGTCTTCATCCAGATACGATGAAAAAAATTGGATCACTTCTTATGGATTCGTTGAGAATGATTCTGATCTAGTTCATGGCCTATTACTATTATTACTATTAGAAGTAGAAGGCGCTCTGGCTCTGGCGGGATCCTCACGGACAGAAAAATATTGCAGTCAGTTTGATAAGAATCGAGTGACATTACTTCTTCGGTCCGAACCAAGGAATCAGTTAGATATGATGCAAAATGGATCTTGTTCTATCGTTGATCAGAGATTTCTATATGAAAAATACGAATCGGAGTTTGAAGAAGGGGAAGGGGCCCTCGATCCGCAACAGATAAAGGAAGATTTCTTCAATCACATAGTTTGGGCTCCTAGAATATGGCGCCCTTGTGGCAATCTATTTGATTGTATCGAAAGGCCCACTGAATTGGGATTTCCCTATTGGACTGGGTCATTTCGGGGTAAATGGATCATTTATCATAAAGAGGATGAGCTTCAAGAGAATGATTCGGAGTTCTTGCAGAGTGGAACCATGCAGTACCAGACACGAGATAGATTTTCCAAAGAACAAGGCTTTTTTCGAACAAGCCAATTCATTTGGGACCCTGCGGATCCATTCTTTTCCCTATTCAAAGATCAGCCCTCTGCCTCTGTGTTTTCACGTCGAGAATTCTTTGCAGATGAAGAGATGTCAAAAGGGCTTATTGCTTCCCAAACAAATCCTCCTACATCTATATATAAACGCTGGTTCATCAAGAATACGCAAGAAAAGCACTTCGAATTGTTGATTCATCGCCAGAGATGGTTTAGAACCAATAGTTCATTATCTAATGGATCTTTCCGTTCTAATACTCTATCCGAGAGTTATCAGTATTTATCAAATCTGTTCCTATCTAACGGAACGCTATTG